TAATTTATATTTATTATAAAAATTATTAAAAATGGTTAATTAAACACATATACATATATATACGCATAAATTATATATATATATATATAATTAAATTATTTAATAAATATTAAATATATAATTAAATTAAATTAAATTTAATTTAATTTTAAATTTAATAATTAATTTTTATTTAAATGATCTGTATTAGGATTATATTGATATTAATTTTTAATATGAATATTATAAAAAAAAAAATAAGAGAAATAATAAAAATTTATTAATTTATATTAAATATATAATATAAAAAAAAAAAAAAAAAAAATATAAGAAATATAAATTCTATGTAAAATTTTTTAATATATAATAAAATAATTATGTTTTTGAAAATTTATTTTAAATTTGTTTTACATATAAATTTTAGTGAATAATTTTAATTATTTTAATAATAGTTAATTTGACTTTGTAGTAATTAATATTAAAAATTTAAGAAATTAAGATTTAGTAATATAAAAATTAATAACTAATTTTGTGCCAGCAGTTGCGGTTAAACAAAAGTTAAATTAAATTATTTCAGTATATAATAAATAATTAAATTATTAAATTAAATATTAAATTATTAAGTGAAATTTTAATTTAATTAAATTTTATTTTTAAATTATGAATTTAATAAATTTTAATATAAACTAGGATTAGATACCCTATTATTAAAAATTTAATTTATAATACTAAAATAGTAAATAATAATTTATTGAAACTTAAATAATATGGCGGTATTTTAGTTCATTTAGAGGAATCTGTCTAATAATTGATAATCCACGAATAAATTTACTTAATTTATAATTTTGTATATCATTGTTAAAAAAATATTTTTTAGGAAAAATAATATTTAAAATTTAAAATTAAAAGTTAAATCAGATCAAGATGCAGAATATAATTAAGAATATGATGGATTACATTAAATATATTTAAATGAATAATTTTATTGTAATAAAAATTTGAAGGTGGATTTAAATGTAATTTTAATTAATTTATTAAAATGATTAAAAATTAAAATATGTACATATTGCCCGTCACTTTCATTTAAAAATTGAAATAAGTCGTAACAAAGTAGAGGTACTGGAAAGTGTTTCTAGAAAGAACAAATTAGAGCTTGTAATAAGTATTTCATTTACATTGAAAAGAAATTAAAAATTAATTAATTTGAGGGGGAAAATTAAAAATTTAAATTTAATAAAAAAAATTTTAATATTAAAAAGAAAAAATGGGGGTTTAAGTATTTTTAATAGAAAAAATTAATATTTTTATAGTTAAATATTACTGTAAAGGAATTTTTAAATAAATGAAATAAAATTAATAAAAAAGTAAATTTAATTTGTTGTATCTTGTGTATCAGAGTTTATTAAAAAATAATAATTTATTTAAATAAATCTCGAATTTAAAAGAGTTAATTAATTAAAAAAGTTAATGTTGTATAATTATTTTTAATAATTAATTGGAAATGAAATGTTAATCGTTTTTAAATATATCTAGTTTTTTCAGAAAAAAATTTAATTTTAAATTTAAATAATTTTATAATTTTTTGATTAATTATAAAAATTTAAATTTTAATATTTTAGGGGATAAGCTTTAAATTAAAAATTTATAATTAAAAAATATAAAAATTAAAATTTTTAAAATTTATATTATTTAAAAATTATAGTTTATTATAAAAAATTTTGTTTATATATAAAATTTAAAATAGAAAATTTAAATTTTTATGAAAAAATAATTTATAATTTAATAAAATTAGAAATAATGATAAAATTAGTATAATAAAATAAATTAAATGAAATTTATAAATAAGTAATTTAAAGGAATTCGGCAAAAATTTATATTCACTTGTTTATCAAAAACATGTCTTTTTGATAATAATTTAAAGTCTAATCTGCCCACTGATATAATTATTAAAGGGCTGCAGTATATTGACTGTACAAAGGTAGCATAATCATTAGTCTTTTAATTGAAGACTTGTATGAAAGATTTGATGAAATATAGACTGTCTCTGAATTATTATTAGAAATTAATTTTTTAGTTAAAAAGCTAAAATAAAATTAAAAGACGAGAAGACCCTATAGAGTTTTATATTTTATTTATTTAGTATTAAATATATAATTAAATTATATTAACTAAATAAAATATTGTATTGGGGTGATAAAAAAATTTAATAAACTTTTTTTAAAAATATAACATAAATAAGTGATTAATTGATCCATTAATAATGATTAAAAGAAAAAATTACCTTAGGGATAACAGCGTAATATTTTTTTTTAGTACAAATAAAAAATAAAGTTTGCGACCTCGATGTTGGATTAAGATAAAATTTAAATGCAAAAGTTTAAAATTTTGATCTGTTCGATCATTAAAATCTTACATGATCTGAGTTCAAACCGGTGTAAGCCAGGTTGGTTTCTATCTTTAATAAAAAAAAATATTTTAGTACGAAAGGATCAAATATTTAAAATAATTTTATAAAGGAAAAATGAATATTATTAATATTTTTATAAACTATTTTGGCAGAAAATTGTAATGATTTTAGAATTCATATATGTATATTATATTTAATATATAAATAGTATATGATATTATTAGATTTATTAAATATTTTAATTGGTATATTAATTTTAATTATTGGTGTTTTAATTGGGGTTGCTTTTTTAACTTTATTGGAACGTAAGGTTTTAGGCTATATTCAAATTCGTAAAGGTCCAAATAAGATGGGTTATATAGGTTTATTACAACCTTTTTGTGATGCTATTAAATTATTTTCTAAAGAACAAGTTTATTTAAATTATTCGAATTATTTAGTTTATTATTTTTCTCCTGTTATAAGATTTATTTTATCTTTGATAGTATGAATATTAATTCCTTATATATTTAATATAATTATATTTAATTTGGGTATTTTATTTTTTTTATGTTGTATAAGAATTGGGGTTTATACTTTAATGATTGCTGGTTGATCTTCAAATTCAAATTATTCTTTATTGGGTGGTTTACGGGCAGTAGCTCAAACTATTTCTTATGAAGTAAGAATATCTTTAATTATAATATCTAGAATTATTATAATTATAGATTTTAATTTAATAAAATTTTTTGATTATCAAATTATAATTTGATTTTTATTTTTAATAATACCTTTAAGATTATGTTTTTTATCTTCATTAATAGCTGAAACTAATCGTACTCCATTTGATTTTGCTGAGGGGGAAAGAGAATTAGTTTCTGGGTTTAATGTTGAGTATAGAAGTGGGGGTTTTGCTTTAATTTTTTTATCAGAGTATTCTAGAATTTTATTTATAAGTTTATTATTTGTTATTATATATATAGGAGGTTATAATTTAACTTTAATTTTTTATTTTAAGTTAGTTTTTTTATCTTTTTTTTTTATCTGAGTTCGTGGAACATTACCTCGTTATCGTTATGATAAATTAATATATTTATGTTGAAAGAGATATTTACCTATTTCTTTAAATTTTTTATTATTTTTTATAGGTTTAAAATTATTTTTAGGTTATTAAATAATTTTAGTATAAATTAATAGAATAAATATTCTTTCTTATGTTTTCAAAACAAATGCTTATAACAAGCTCATTAATTAGTTATTAAAAATTAAATTATCTCATATTTTATTTAAAATAGGGTTAATAATAAAATAAGAGAAATATAAAATTGTGAGAATTTGTCCTGTAATAATATATGGAGCTTCTACTGATCGAGCACCAATTCAGGTTAATAAAATAATAATTGTAATTAAAGATCAGAATAAGATTTGATTTAAAGGATAAAATTGAATTCCTTGAATTTTTTTATTAAAAGTAAATGGTAAAATAATTAGAATTAAGATTGATATTACTAAAGCAATTACTCCTCCTAGTTTATTTGGAATTGATCGTAAAATAGCATAAGCAAATAAAAAATATCATTCAGGTTGAATGTGAATAGGTGTAACTAAGGGATTAGCTGGGATAAAATTGTCTGGATCTCCTAATAGGTATGGGTTAATAAGTGTAAGTAAAGTTAATAATAAAATTAAAATAATAAATCCAATTAAATCTTTAAATGTAAAAAATGGATGAAATGGAATTTTATCTAAGTTACTATTAATTCCTAGTGGATTATTTGATCCTGTTTGGTGTAAAAATAGTAAATGGATTATTGTTAATATTATAATAATAAATGGAAATAAAAAATGAAATGTATAAAATCGAGTTAATGTTGCATTATCAACAGCAAAACCTCCTCAAATTCAGTTTACTAATATAGTTCCTAAATAAGGGATAGCTGAAAGTAAGTTAGTAATAACTGTTGCTCCTCAAAATGATATTTGTCCTCAAGGTAAAACATATCCTATAAATGCTGTAGCTATTAATAGAAATAAAATAATAACTCCTACTATTCATGTATATATTAAATTAAAAGATTCATAATATATTCCTCGTCCAATATGGAAATAAATGCAAATAAAGAAAAATGATGCTCCATTAGCATGTAATGTTCGAATTAATCAACCATAATTAACATTTCGACAAATATAATTTACACTATAAAAAGCTATTTCAATATTAGCTGTATAATATATAGTTAAAAATAATCCTGTAATAATTTGAATTATTAAACATAATGCTAAAAGTGATCCAAAATTTCATCATGAGGAAATATTAGATGGGGAAGGAAGATCAATTAGTGAGTTATTAATAATTTTAATAATAGGATGATTTTTTCGAATGGGTTTGAATATATTTATCATTTGTTTTTTTATAAATTAAATACAAGATCGTAAGGGCCCAAAAAAAATATTAGTAATTTTTACAACTACAATAAGTGTAATAAATAAATAAATAATTATTATTAAAGTTAATATATAAGTTTGTTCATTATATAATTTAGATAAGCTAAAATTAAATTCATTATTAAAAAATAAAAATATATTAAAAAAATTATTTATTTCATCATTAAATGAAAAATTTATTCAATATAAATTATTTTTGAAAAATAATCTAATAATTAATAAAATTATTAATAAAAAAAAAAATCTTTTGTTAAATGGAGAAATTTTAAATAATTCATTTGAAGCAATTCTAGATACATAAATAAATAATACTAATAATCCCCCTAAGAAAATTAAAAATAGAATATAGGAAAATCAATAAGTATTAATTAATATTCTTGATAATAAACATATAAAAAGAGTTTGAATTAAAATTATTAATCCTATAGAAAATGGATGATTAAGAAAAAATATAAAAATTGATGTTGAAATTAATGATAAAGATAGAAATATTTTAATAATATCAAAGAATAGTTTAATAAAAATAATAATTTTGGAGATTATAGATAAAGATATTCTTTTTCTTTGAAGTTTTTAAAGAATTTTCTTATTTTTGATTTACAAGACCAATGTTTTTTATTAAACTATAAAAACAAACAAATGATAATAAATATATGATTAGTTATTTTTTTAATATTTTTATTTGGTAATATGATTTTTGTTTCTAAACATAAACATTTATTAATTGTATTATTAAGTTTAGAATTTATAGTTTTAAGAATTTTTTTTTTTTTAATAATATATTTAATAATATTAAATTATAATATATATATATTAATAGTATTTTTAGTTTTTTCAGTTTGTGAGGGGGCTTTGGGTCTTTCTATTTTAGTTTCTATAATTCGAACACATGGTAATGATTATTTTCAAAGATATAATTTAATTTAATTTAAATGATAAAATTTTTATTTCTGATTTTATTTATAATTCCTTTATGTTTTAAAAAAAATATGTTTTGAATGGTTCAATTAATAATAATAATAATAATATTGATATTTATAAATTTAACTTTAAATATTATAAATTTTTCTAATTTAAGATATATAATAGGATGTGATTTAATTTCTTATGGTTTAATTATATTAAGAATTTGAATTAGAAGATTAATAATTATAGCAAGAGAAAGTTTATATAAAAGAAAATTTTATGATAATTTTTTTTTATTTAATATTGTTATATTATTAATTATATTATATTTAACTTTTAGAATAATAAATTTATTTATATTTTATTTATTTTTTGAGGGGAGATTAATTCCTACTTTAATATTAATTATTGGGTGAGGTTATCAACCAGAACGTATTCAAGCTGGGATATATCTATTATTTTACACTCTTTTTGTTTCTTTACCTTTATTATTGGGTATTTTTTTTATTTATGAAAAAATAAGAAGTATAATAATATATTTTATAAAATTTTACGATTATAATATATTATTGTTATATTTGAGAATAGTAATAGCTTTTTTAGTGAAAATACCCATGTATTTTACTCATTTATGATTACCAAAAGCTCATGTTGAGGCTCCTATTTCTGGTTCTATAATTTTAGCTGCTATTATATTAAAATTAGGTGGTTATGGATTATTACGAATTTTAGTTATTTTACAAAAAATTAATTTAAAAATAGGGTTTATTTGAATTGTAATTAGATTAATTGGAGGTTTATATATTAGATTAAAGTGTTTTTGTCAGGTTGATATAAAATCTTTAATTGCTTATTCTTCAGTTGCTCATATGAGAATAGTAATTGGGGGTATTATAACAATAAATTATTGAGGTTTTATTGGATCTTATATTTTAATAATTGGTCATGGGTTATGTTCTTCTGGAATATTTTGTTTATCAAATATTAGATATGAACGTTTAGGAAGACGAAGATTATTTTTAAATAAGGGAATAATAAATTTTATACCTTCAATAAGAATGTGATGATTTTTATTTATATCTTCAAATATGGCTGCTCCACCTTCATTAAATTTAATAGGGGAAATTAGATTAATTAACAGATTAGTAAGATGATCTTGAATTAGAATAATTATATTAATGGGAATTTCTTTTTTTAGAGCTGGTTATAGATTATATTTATTTTCTTATACACAACATGGAAAATATAATTTAGGGGTTTATAGATTTTATAGAGGAGTATCTCGAGAATATTTAATATTGATATTACATTGATTACCTTTAAATATGTTAGTTTTAAAAATTGATTATAGAATAATTTGATTTTACTTAAATAATTTAAATAAAATATTGATTTGTGGTATCAAAAATGTGAAATTAATAGTCATTTTAAGTTATTAATAAATATTCTCTTTGTTTTATTAGATTTTTTTTTTTATTTTTTTTTATATTAATCAATTTTTTTATGATAATTTATTTTATTATAAATAATATAGTAATATTATTAGAATGAGAAATTATTTCTTTTAATTCTATAAATGTTGTTATATCTATTTTATTAGATTGAATATCTTTATTATTTATAATATTTGTTTCTTTAATTTCTTCTTCTGTAATTTTTTATAGAAAAAGATATATAAGTTCAGAATTAAATTTAAATCGTTTTATTATTTTAGTTTTATTATTTGTTTTTTCAATAATTTTATTAATTATTAGACCTAATATAATTAGAATTTTTTTAGGTTGAGATGGGTTGGGTTTAGTTTCTTATTGTTTAATTATTTATTATCAAAATATTAAATCTTACAATGCTGGTATATTAACGGCATTGTCTAATCGAATTGGTGATGTTATGATTTTAATATTAATTTCGTGAATAATGAATTATGGGAGTTGAAATTATATTTTTTATTTGGATTTTATATTAAATGATTATTCTATGAGGGTTATTGGTGTTTTAGTTATTGTAGCGGCTATAACTAAGAGAGCTCAGATTCCTTTTAGATCTTGATTACCTGCTGCTATAGCTGCTCCTACTCCGGTTTCTGCTTTAGTTCATTCTTCTACTTTAGTTACTGCTGGTGTTTATTTATTAATTCGATTTAATAATTTATTAGTTGATATATTTTTTTTTAAGCTATTATTATTGTTATCTGGTTTAACTATATTTATGGCTGGGATTTGTGCTAATTATGAATTTGACTTAAAAAAAATTATTGCTCTTTCTACATTAAGACAATTAGGTTTAATAATAAGAATTTTAAGAATAGGATATGGTGATTTAGCTTTTTTTCATTTATTAACTCATGCAATATTTAAGGCTTTATTATTTATATGTGCAGGAGTGATTATTCATATGATAATAGATAATCAAGATATTCGTATAATAGGGGGTATTAGATTTTATATTCCTTTAACTTCTTTATGTATAAATATTTCTAATTTAGCTTTATGTGGGATTCCTTTTTTAGCTGGATTTTATTCAAAGGATATGGTTTTAGAAATTGTTAGAATAAGAAATTTAAATTTTTTTATTTATTATTTATATTATATTTCTACAGGTTTAACTATATTTTATACTATTCGTTTATTAATATATTTAATAGTTAATGATTTTAATTTATTATCTATTTATAATTTGTATGATGAAGATTTTATTATATTAAAGGGAATATTTTTATTATTATTTATGAGATTAGTTTCTGGGAGATTTTTAAGATGAATAATTTTTTCTTATCCTTATATGATTTATCTTTCTTTTAATATAAAAATAATAGTTATTTATGTAAGATTATTTGGTATATTAATAGGTTATATTATTAGTAATATGGGTATTTATTCTATAAATAAGTTTTTATCAACTTATAATTTAAGAATTTTTTTAACTATAATATGATTTTTACCTGGTTTATCAACTTATATAATAAATTATAGTTTTTTAAGTTTAGGTCAAAAATTATTGAAAAATATTGATATAGGTTGAGGAGAAATTTATAAAAGACAGGGTATTTATAATATTATTAAAAATTATTCTATAATTTTTTATGTTTATCAATTAAATAATTTTAAAATTTTTTTATTTAGATTTGTTTTATGAATAATAATTATTATTTTTATATTAATATTATAATTTAAATAGCTTAAGTTTAAGAGTATAATATTGAAGATATTAGGGTGATTAATAAATCTTTAAATATAATATAATATAATATAATATATTTATAAAAATTATATATTTTATTGTTACAATGAAAATGTAAAGTTTTATTTAAACTATATAAATTAATAAATAAAGAAATATTAATGATTTTAATCACTATAAATTAAGTTAGCAGCTTAATTAAAATATATTTCTTAATTGGAATTTATATTCAATTTTATCATTAACAGTGATATACCTCTAATTTGGTTTCAATTAATAAATAAGGAGTAAATATTTACTCTATCTTTTAGGTCGAAACTAAATGCAATTTGCTTCTTATTTATAAGATAAATTGAATTTCAATATTTTTTGAATGCAAATCAAATGTTTTGTATAAACTATAATCCTGATAATTTAATTTTATCAATTTAATATATTTTGATTTCATTCATGGTATAATCCAATTAATAGTATAATAATAAAAAAAAATCTAGTTTTATATCAAATAAATAAATTAACTATTTTAAATGTTGGAATAAGGGGGAAAATGAGAACAATTTCTACATCAAAAATTAAAAAAATTATAGCAATTAAAAAAAAATGTAATGAAAATGGAATTCGAGCTAAGCATTTAGGATCAAATCCGCATTCAAATGGAGAACATTTTTCTCGGTCTAAAAGTGATTTTTTTGAAATAATGAATGAAATTATTATGAATAGATTTGAAATTACTATTATTATTATAGATAAAATTATTAATATAATGATTATTTATATTAATGTAATATTAATCTTTTTGATTGGAAGTCAAATATACTAAATATATTATATAAATAATTAATTTCCTCATCAATAAATTGAGATATAAAGGAAAAGTCAAACTACATCTACAAAATGTCAATATCATGCTGCTGCTTCAAATCCAAAGTGATGATTTTTTGAAAAATGGTTATTTAAGTGGCGAATAAAGCATGTAGTTAAGAAAATTGTTCCAATAATTACATGAAGTCCGTGGAATCCTGTTGCTATGAAAAAAGTTGACCCATAAATTCTATCGGCAATGGTAAATGGTGCTTCTACATATTCATAAGCTTGTAAAATTGTGAAATAAATTCCTAAAATAACTGTAATGAATAAACTTTGAGATGTTTGAGTAAAATTATTTTCTATAAGAGAATGATGAGCTCAGGTTACTGTAATTCCTGAAGTAATTAAAATAATTGTATTTAATAAAGGAATTTGAAATGGGTTAAATGGAATAATTCTTATTGGTGGTCATATAGCTCCAATTTCAATATTAGGTGATAATCTTCTATGAAAAAATGCTCAAAAAAATGAAATAAAAAAAAAAATTTCTGATACAATAAATAAAATTATTCCTCATCGGAGTCCGTTAGAAACTAATATAGTATGTTTACCTTGGTATGTTCCTTCTCGACAAACATCTCGTCATCATTGATATATAGTTAATAATACAATTAAATAACCTAATATAAAAAGATTAATATTAAAATTATGAAATCATTTAATTAATCCTGTTACTAAAGTTATAACTCCAATTGCTCCAGTTAATGGTCATGGACTATAATCTACTAAGTGATATGGGTGATTTTGATTTATTGACATTAATTAACTTCTCTAGAATAAAGTGTACTAAGAATAGTAATTACATAAGCTTGAATAATTGCTACAGCAGATTCTAAAATTAATAATAAAATTTGAACAAAAATTAAAATAATTAGAAAATAATTTGTTATATTAGTTCCAGTATTACTTAATAATGTTAATAATAAATGTCCTGCAATTATATTAGCTGTTAAACGAACTGCTAAAGTTCCTGGTCGAATAATATTACTAATTGTTTCAATTAATACTATAAATGGTATAAGAATAGTAGGTGTACCTTGAGGAATTATATGAATAAATATATGTTGAGTATTATTAATTCAACCATAAATTATAAATCTTAATCATAATGTTAATGAAATTGATAATGAAATATTTAAGTGACTAGTACTTGTAAAAATATAAGGAAATAATCCTAAAAAATTATTAAATAATACAAAAAAAAAAAGTGAAATAAAAATAAATGTTGATCCTTTAAATCTATTATTTCCAAGAAGAGTTTTAAATTCATTGTGAAGTTTATTTGAAATAAAATTTCATAAAATAAAATGTCGATTAGGAATAAATCAAAAAGAATAAGGAATAAATATTAATCCAATAAAAGTTCTAATTCAATTTAATGGTAAATTTAAAATATTAGTAGATGGATCAAAAATTGAAAATAAGTTATTTATCATTTTCAATTTTGATTAGATGATATTTTAATTATTTTTTTATTATTTATTTTACTTATTTTATAATTAAAAATATAAAAATTTATAATAATAAAAATTAAAAAAATACAAATAAAAAAAATAAAGAAAAAAATTCAATTAATTGGTATTATTTGAGGAATAAAAGAATATTACTTTGGTAATAATTTAAATTTGACATATTTATGTTATTTATTAACTAATTCTTTTCATTAGAGATAAATGCTAAATTATCATAAAATGGTTTAAGAGACCAGTACTTGCTTTCAGTCATCTAATGAATAATTATTAATTCAGTTAATAAAATTTTTAATTGAAATTCTTTCAATTATAATTGGTATAAATCTATGATTAGCTCCACAAATTTCTGAACATTGCCCAAAAAAAATTCCAGGTCGATTAATAAAGAATCTTGTTTGATTTAATCGACCAGGGTTTGCATCTACTTTAACTCCTAAAGATGGAATTGTTCATGAATGAATTACATCTGTAGCTGTTACTAAAATACGAATTTGATTATTTATTGGTAAAACAATTCGATTATCTACATCTAATAAACGAAAATTATTAATATTTTCTCTAGAGTTAATTATATAAGAATCAAATTCTACATTATTAAAATCTGAATATTCATAGCTTCAATATCATTGATGTCCAATTGATTTTAATGTAATTAATGGATTATTAAGTTCATCTAATAAATAAAGTAAACGAAGTGATGGTAGAGCAATAAAAATTAAAGTAATAGCAGGTAAAATAGTTCAGATTAATTCAATTATTTGACCTTCTAATAAGAATCGATTAATATAAGAATTAAAAAATAAATTTAATATTAAGTATCTAACTAAAATTGTAATTATAATTAAGATAATTAAAGTATGATCATGAAAAAAAATAATTTGTTCTATTAGTGGTGATGCTCTATTTTGATAATTTAAATTAGATCATGTTGCCATTTCTAAAAAAAGGATAAAACCTTTATAAATGGGGTTTAAATCCATTACATATAATCTGCCATATTAGAAGTTACTTAAAATTGGTAATTCATTATATGAGTGTTCTGATGGCGGTAAATTTTGGTATCATTCAATTGAAGATGGTATATTTAAAGGAAATAAAATAATACGTTGATTAATTATTGATTCTCAAACAATAATTATTATTATTATTATAGAAATAAGGGAAATATATGATCCAAAGGATGAAATAATATTTCAAGATACAAATCTATCTGGATAATCTGAATAACGACGTGGTATTCCTGCTAAACCTAAAAAATGTTGAGGAAAAAAAGTTAAATTTACTCCAATAAATATTGAAATAAATTGAATTTTTAATAAATAATTATTTATTATTAATCCAGTAAATAAAGGGTATCAATGAATAAATCTTCCTATAATAGCAAATACAGCTCCTATAGATAAAACATAATGAAAATGAGCTACTACATAATAAGTATCATGAAGAGTAATATCAATAGATGAATTAGCTAAAACAACTCCTGTTAATCCACCTACTGTAAAAAGAAAAATAAATCCTAAACCTCATAATATAGAAGGTCTATAATTAATTTGTGTTCCATGTAATGTAGCTAATCATCTGAAAATTTTAATTCCTGTAGGTACAGCAATAATTATAGTTGCTGATGTAAAATAAGCTCGTGTATCAATATCTATTCCTACAGTAAATATATGATGAGCTCAAACAATAAATCCTAATAATCCAATTGCTATTATTGCATAAATTATACCTAAACATCCAAAAGTTTCTTTTTTTCCTCTTTCTTGAGAAATAATATGAGAAATTATACCAAATCCTGGTAAAATTAAAATATAAACTTCTGGATGACCAAAAAATCAAAATAAATGTTGGTATAAAATTGGATCTCCTCCACCAGCAGGGTCAAAAAATGAGGTATTAATATTTCGATCTGTTAGTAATATTGTAATAGCTCCTGCTAATACTGGAAGAGATAAAACTAATAATAAAGCTGTAATTCCTACTGCTCAAACAAATAAAGGTATTTGATCGAATGATATACCATTAATTCGTATATTAATAATTGTTGTAATAAAGTTAATAGCTCCTAAAATTGATGAAATTCCAGCTAAGTGTAAGGAAAAAATTGCTAAATCAACAGAAGATCCTCCATGTGCAATATTAGATGAAAGTGGGGGGTACACTGTTCATCCTGTTCCTGCTCCATTTTCTACAATTCTTCTAGAAATTAATAAAATTAATGATGGGGGTAATAATCAAAATCTTATGTTATTTATTCGTGGAAAAGCTATGTCTGGGGCTCCTAATATAAGAGGTACTAATCAATTACCAAATCCTCCTATTATAATTGGTATAACCATAAAAAAAATTATAATAAAAGCATGAGCTGTTACAATAGTATTATAAATTTGATCATCTCCAATTAATGATCCTGGGTTTCCTAATTCAGTTCGAATTAATAAACTTAATGAAGTTCCTACTATACCTGCTCAAATTCCAAAAATAAAATATAAAGTACCAATATCTTTATGATTTGTTGAAAATAATCATTTTCGCTAATAAAATGGCTGAGGTATAAGCGATAAATTGTAAATTTATTAACGAGAATTTTCTCTTTTATTATATTTTTAGCTTTATATTCAATTATGATGTGAAATTGCAAATTTTAAGGTGTATTACATATATACTAAGGCTTAAAGAAAGTTCTTTATAAATAATTTTGAAGATTATTAGTTTAATTTAACTTAAAACCTTAAAAAAAAAATAAAGTTCTAATAATTATACCTAATAAGGAAATAAATCTAGAAATATTGATAAAAATTATAAAATTATTTTTAATAAAAATTTTATATCATTTTAATTTAATAGAATAAAATATAAAAGATGAATAAATAATTCGAATATAAATAAATAATATAATTAATCTTGAAATTGTAAAAATAAAAGAAATAATAAATAAATTATTAGATAATAAATAATTAATAATTATTCATTTGGGAAAAAATCCTAAGAATGGTGGTAAACCTCCTAAAGATAAAAAATTAATTAAAATTGAAAATTTAATTGAAAAATTTAAATTTAAATTAAATAATTGATTAATGTAAAAAATATTAATAATATAAAATAAAAAACATATAATAAAAATAAATAAAGAATATAATAAAAAATATAATATTCATAATTTTTCTCTAATTGATAATGCTGATAATATTCATCCTAAATTATTGATAGATGAAAAAGCTATTAATTTTCGTAATGATGTTTGGTTAAATCTTCTAATAGTTCCAATCAAAACATTAAAAATTATCACTAAAAATAAAAATTTTAAATTTATATAATATGACAATAAAATTATGGGGGAAATTTTTTGTCATGTTATTAAAATGAAACAATTAAATCAGGATAATCCTTCTATAATATTAGGAAATCAAAAATGAAAGGGAATAGAACCTATTTTTATTAATAATGATGAATTAATAAGAATAGATATAAAATTAACTATGAAAAAATTTTTTAATAATAAAAGATTTAATAAAATTGAAAATAAAAAATTAATAGATGCAATAGATTGTGTTAAAAAATATTTTAGTGATGCTTCCGAATTTAATAAATTATTAGGGTTAGATATTAGGGGGATAAATCTTAATAAATTAATTTCTAAACCAATTCAACATCCTAATCATGAATTTGCTGAAATAGAAATTAAAGTTCTAAAAAATACAATAAATAAAAAAAATATTTTATTGGAATTAATTATAAATAAAATTTAAAATAGAAATAATTACTTAGTGAGTTTTACTCATATTAAAAAAAATTATATTTTAGTGTAAGATGCACGATAATTTTTGAAATTATAAGATATAGTTTAATTCTATAAAATATAATAAAGGTAAAATTTTACATAATTTATCCTATCAGAATAATCCTTTTATCAGGCACTTTATTTTTAAAAAAAAGGGATTTCCTTTATGTTTGGGGTATGAACCCAAAAGCTTATTTTAGCTTATTTTTAA